CAGAATTCCATTGGTATAATTTTGGACCTTCCAATCTATTTTTTCTCTATCTATTCTACAACCATACGAAGATAAATAATACTGATTCGGTCCTAAAATTTATTTGTGACCCACGAGGAGCCGTATGAGGTGAAAATCTCATGTACGGTTTTGGACTAGCGATGGAAACAGTGATGTTATCATCGACTATAATTATCTAACAGTTCAAGTACAGTTGATATAGTTGAGGCGCAATCAAAATATGGTTTTTGGGGATGGAATTTGTGGCGTCAGCCAATAGGGTTTATCGTTTTTCTAATTTCTTCTCTAGCAGAATGTGAGAGATTACCTTTTGATTTACCAGAAGCGGAGGAAGAATTAGTAGCAGGGTATCAAACCGAATATTCAGGTATCAAATTTGGTTTATTTTACGTTGCTTCCTATCTAAATCTATTACTTTCTTCGTTATTTGTAACAGTTCTTTACTTGGGGGGTTGGAATATTTCCATTCCGTACGTATTCGTCCCTGAGCTATTTGAAATAAATAAAATAAATGGAATCATTGGAACGACAATTGGTATCTTTATTACATTAGCTAAAACTTATTTGTTTTTGTTTATTTCTATCGCAACACGATGGACTTTACCTAGGTTAAGAATGGACCAATTATTAAATCTCGGGTGGAAATTTCTTTTACCCATTTCTCTCGGTAATCTATTATTAACAACTTCTTTCCAACTTCTTTCACTGTAAAGAAAAAAAGAATATGAGATTCATGACTTGGTTCAAACAAGAGAAAGAAACAAACATAAAATTATTCATAGATATTCACGATATGTTCCCTATGGTAACTGGGTTCATGAATTATGGCCACCAAACAGTCCGAGCAGCAAGGTACATTGGTCAAGGTTTCATGATTACCTTATCCCACGCAAATCGTTTACCCGTAACTATTCAATATCCTTATGAAAAATTAATCACATCAGAGCGTTTCCGCGGACGAATCCATTTTGAATTTGATAAATGCATTGCTTGTGAAGTATGTGTTCGTGTATGCCCTATAGATCTACCCGTTGTTGATTGGAAATTTGAAACGGATATTCGAAAAAAACGATTGCTTAATTACAGTATTGATTTCGGAATTTGTATATTTTGTGGTAACTGCGTTGAGTATTGTCCAACAAATTGTTTATCAATGACTGAAGAATATGAACTTTCTACTTACGACCGTCACGAATTGAATTATAATCAAATTCGTTTGGGCCGTTTACCAATGTCAGTAATTGACGATTATACAATTCGAACAATTTTGAATTCAATTCAAAGAAAAACTCAGTAAGTAAACCTCCTGTTCTATTAAAGTAAAGAGAAATTTCCCATTCATTCTTTTAAGGTTCCGTTTTGGTTTAAGTTAAAAGACTGTTTGGTTTGAATTAAAAAAAGAATGAGGCCTTTGTTCAATAAATAAAAATTCAATTACAAATTAACTGGTTGATAAGAATTTCGGATTCCTTTTTATTGAAAATGAAAATATATTAATATATTCGTAATTATTTCGAAATATATAGTTTCAAAAAACAAAATACCCTTTTCTTTTGAACAAACAAAAAAGAATCAAAAACGAAACTGTCCAATAATTGTGCTTAGAGCAATTCACGCCTAATAGATTAGGATTTTATTTAATTAGGAACGTATCATAAAAAAAACTTCCTGGTCAGGTCAATAAGATCATGAAAAGCATTTCGATTTATTTATCTCTTATTTTACACAGAATGGATTTGCCTGGACCAATACACGATTTTCTTTTAGTTTTTCTGGGATCGGGTCTTATATTAGGAGGCCTGGGAGTGGTATTACTTACCAATCCAATTTATTCTGCCTTTTCATTGGGATTGGTTCTTGTTTGTATATCCTTATTTTATATTCTCTCAAATTCTCATTTTGTAGCTGCTGCCCAGCTCCTTATTTATGTGGGAGCCATAAATGTTTTAATCCTATTTGCTGTGATGTTCATGAATGGTTCAGAATATTATAAAGATTTTAATCTGTGGACCATTGGGAATGGCCTTACTTCGTTGGTTTGTACAAGTATTCTTGTTTCGCTAATTACTACTATATTAGATACATCATGGTACGGGATTATTTGGACTACAAGATCAAATCAAATTATAGAACAAGATTTGATAAGTAGTAGTCAACAAATTGGAATTCATTTAGCAACCGATTTTTTTCTTCCATTTGAATTCATTTCAATAATTCTTTTAGTTGCTTTGATAGGTGCAATTGATGTGGCTCGTCAGTAATAAATCTTTCTAACTAGGAATAGCAAGCAATCAAAATTAAACCTTTTTCTGTTTGTTCTGTCTTATCGCATCTATTTTCTTTGAATTCTATTTGAATATTGCTCGTGTATAAAATAGAAATTCGTTTATTCGATATATTTCCAATAGATTCTTTTTTTTTGTTATACTCTAGTCAATCAAATCTGTTGAATTATTGTTCATATTAATAATGAATCGAAATTGATAAGGAGTTGGTCAATGATGCTCGAACATATACTTGTTTTGAGTGCCTATTTATTTTCTATCGGTATTTATGGATTGATCACGAGTCGAAATATGGTTAGGGCCCTTATGTGTCTTGAACTTATACTGAATGCGGTTAATATAAATTTTGTAACATTTTCTGATTTTTTTGATAGTCGGCAATTAAAAGGAAATATTTTCTCAATTTTTGTTATAGCTATTGCAGCCGCTGAAGCAGCTATTGGATCAGCTATTGTGTCCTCGATTTATCGTAACAGAAAATCAACGCGTATCAATCAATCAACTTTGTTGAATAAGTAATATTAATAATATTAAATTATAAGATTCACCAATTTGAATTAGCATGTACAATATGTTGGAATCTACATCATGTTTTCGAAAACGTAAGAAATCAAAGTATCTTGGTCCTTTCTTATGAGTTGATCCCGAAGGAAATTGATTAGAAAATTTCTGTTAAATCGTTGATTCATCTGGTGTTTAACTATATTTATTTACAAGTTTACTAGATTGAAATTTTATGATGTTCAAAAATTTATAGATCCCATGTCACATTCAGTAAAAATTTATGATACATGTATTGGGTGTACTCAATGTGTCCGAGCCTGCCCCACCGATGTGTTAGAAATGATACCTTGGGATGGATGTAAAGCTAAGCAAATTGCTTCCGCTCCAAGAACAGAAGATTGTGTTGGTTGTAAGAGATGTGAATCCGCTTGTCCAACGGACTTCTTGAGCGTTCGAGTTTATTTATGGCATGAAACAACTCGAAGTATGGGTCTAGCTTATTGATACGGTCCAGAAAACCCTAGTTGAATACATTTTGAATCCATTTGATTTTTTTTACTGAAAAAACCCGTGCTCAAAAAGGTTTTTTTTGAGCACGGGTTTTTCTGGTCCAAGTGTATCTTGTCTTTACCACGAATTATTTTCCTTGGTTAACAATAATTGTATTTTTACCAATATCTGCAGGTTCTTTACTTTTCTTTCTTCCTCATAAAGGAAATAAGCTAATTAAGTGGTATACAATATGTATATGCATTTTCGAACTCCTTCTAACAACCTATGCATTTTGTTATCATTTCCGATTGGACGATCCATTAATCCAGCTGGCGGAAGATTATAAATGGATAAATTTTTTTGATTTTTACTGGAGATTGGGAATAGATGGACTTTCTATAGGGCCCATTTTACTGACAGGATTTATCACCACTTTAGCGACTTTGGCGGCTTGGCCAGTTACTCGAGATTCGCGATTATTTCATTTCCTGATGCTAGCAATGTACAGTGGTCAAATAGGATCATTTTCTTCTCGAGACCTTTTACTTTTTTTCATCATGTGGGAGTTCGAATTAATTCCCGTTTATCTCCTTCTATCCATGTGGGGGGGAAAGAAACGTCTGTACTCGGCTACAAAATTTATTTTGTACACTGCAGGGGGTTCCGTTTTTCTATTAATAGGAGTTTTGGGTCTCGGTTTATACGGTTCTAATGAACCAACATTAAATTTTGAAACATTAGCTAATCAATCATATCCTGTCGCACTGGAAATAATATTCTATATTGGATTTCTTATTGCTTTTGCTGTCAAATCGCCGATTATACCCTTACATACGTGGTTACCGGATACCCACGGGGAGGCCCATTACAGTACTTGTATGCTTCTAGCCGGAATTTTATTAAAAATGGGAGCATATGGATTAGTTCGGATCAATATGGAATTATTACCCCATGCACATTCCATATTTTCTCCCTGGTTGATAATAGTGGGTACAATGCAAATAATTTATGCAGCTTCAACATCTCTTGGTCAACGGAATTTAAAAAAAAGAATAGCCTATTCCTCCGTATCTCATATGGGTTTCATAATTATAGGAATTGGTTCGATAACTGATACGGGACTCAACGGAGCTATTTTACAAATAATATCTCATGGCTTTATCGGTGCTGCACTTTTTTTCTTGGCAGGAACGAGTTATGATAGAATGCGTCTTGTTTATCTCGACGAAATGGGCGGAATGGCCGTTTCGATTCCCAAAATATTTACGATGTTCAGTATCTTATCCATGGCTTCTCTTGCATTACCGGGCATGAGTGGTTTTGTTGCAGAATTGATAGTCTTTTTTGGAATAATTACCAGCCAAAAATATTTTTTAATGCCAAAAATACTAATTACTTTCGTAATGGCAATTGGAATGATATTAACTCCTATTTATTCATTATCTATGTCACGTCAAATGTTCTATGGATACAAGCTATTTAATGCTCCAAGTTCTTATTTTTTTGATTCTGGACCACGAGAGTTATTTGTTTCGATCTGTATCTTTCTACCAGTAATAGGTATTGGTATTTATCCGGATTTCGTCCTCTCATTATCAGGTGAGAAGGTCGAAACTATTCTATATAATTATTTTTATAGATAGTTTTCATGAATCAAAAAAAATCAAAAAGGAATCCTATGGTTTTTAAAATTGTTCGTTGTACAATGAAAAAGAAAAAAAAGAAGTCTTTTTTCTTCTCTTAAGTTTAAGTTAAATAAAAAAGGTAAAAGCATTAAATTGAATTTTAATCAGACATCTTTGGCTTTTGTTAGAACCTTTTGAATCAAGTAGTGGAGCGATTCAAAAGGTTCTTGACAGCTTACAATAAGTTTTCTTATACTTATATACAATATATACGCCGTCCTGTGTTAGTATTTGTTAGGCCTAGCCTCTTTATTCAATTCAATTAGATGTTAATTTAATGTAAATGAACCATAACTATGTAAACCTATTCCTAATAGATTGACCCCAAAATAGCATATCCAAATTATAAGAAATCCCATAGAAGCCACAAGTGCGGAATTTACACCTTCCAAATTTGTATTTGTTCGGGTATGGAAATAAATCGCGAATACGGTCCAAGTAATAAACGCCCAAGTTTCCTTTGGGTCCCAATTCCAATATGATCCCCACGCCTCATTAGCCCATACGGCTCCTGAAAGAATTCCTATGGTTAAAAAGATAAACCCGAGACTAATAATACGATAACTCCAACGATCCAATTGTTGAGTCAATTGATATCTGTAATAATTTTTAGAAGAAAGAAAATAAGTGTTTAGTAAAACATTGCTTCTTTCATTCATGTATTGGATTTTCCCAAACGAAAATGAAAAATTATTGTTTTCACCAATAATCTTTATGGCCTTTCGAAATGTAATGACTAGAAGAGCTACTGATAATAATGATCCACATAAAAGAGCTGCATAGCCTAATACCATCATACTTACGTGCATCATTAACCACTGGGATTGGAGAGCAGGTGCTAATATTGCGGATTGACGCATTTTGGTTAAAAGACCCGAAGTGGCAAAGCCTTGGGTAAAAATAGCACTTGGTGCGGTTATTGCACTTAAATTATTTTTGCGCTTTTTAAATTTGAAATAGGAAACCATATGAATAAGGGAGAAACCCCATGAAAGAAAGATTAATGATTCATATAAATCACTTAATGGGAAATGTCCGGAATAAATCCAACGAGTGACTAATAATCCTGTTATACAGAAAAAGGTGACTATCATGCCCTTTTCTGATGAATCATATAGTCCTACGACTTCATCTACTAATAAGAATAAGGTTAAAAAATGAATTGTAATTACAATTGAAACGACAGAAAAAGATATATGAGTTAATATATGCTCTAAAGTTGAAAAAATCATAAAAATTATGAAAAAAGCGAGGGTTTATAGATTTTATGGAATGGAAATCAGGAATGAAATTCATTTTCATTATAGGACTTATTCTATCTCTTTTAGAAGATACTATGCCGCCACTCGGACTCGAACCGAGATGCTCTAGCACTGCTTCCTAAGAGCAGCGTGTCTACCGATTTCACCATAGCGGCTTGCTCGAAATCATAATAACCCATTTTTTAGTCAATCGTCGAGATTGAAGGTGAAGGGGTCAATTCAATGTAAAATGTCAAATTTGTTAGGAAGCATTTAATTTTTATTGATAAATAACAACTCGTTGAAATAGCAATTTGAAGGTTCAAAAGGAATCTTTAGTATTTATTGTATCATTTTATTTATTTAATTATCCTTTCTATTTAATTAGGTCGTCAATAGAGATTTTTTAGTTTGTGTTTTCCTAAAAGAGAACTCCTTTATTGTAACTAAACTAACTAGTTGTAACTTCAATTCATAGATAAAATTCAACAAAACAAAAAAGGGTTCTTTATCATTTTCATTTTTTAATGATTCATTTCTCATTCTTTTGTATGATTTTTATGAATCTATAAAAAATGCTTATTAATTGACTGAATAAATGAATGAAAAAATATGATTTTTGGAGATCACAATTTCAGCACCACACCCAACGATTTCAAAAGATTTATGTAATTTTTGTATTAATCGTTAGCATTTTGCGTTTGTTTTAAGGATTTCTCAAACCAACTAGATATTGGTTTGTACCCGTTACGTTATATAAAAAGCGTTTCGATTCCTGTCATAATTGTACCATACTTCAAAAAGTATTTCGAATTTCGAATTCTAAAAATATGTCTTGATTTATTTTCTTACATTTTATTATACAAACATAGGATTTCTTTAGATCACTTCAAATTGATACATTATTTGTATATCCACTAAATTAGAAAAGGGGTTTTCTCCGTTGGGTTGAAAACAGGGGAAGGAGATATAGTAATTCAGAGAAATAATGATTCATAAAGTTACAAAATTGAAACTTAATGGGTTAGTTTCGACAACCCAGTTAAAGCTCTTATATATATGTGCTCCGCGATCCGCTATAGTATAAATATAAAAAAAAATTATTATTCTATTATTTAATTATTTATTATTATAAATTGAATATTATAAAAATAACAAATTAACACTAACATAACAAATACAAATGGGCGATGGGGAAAATAAGAATCCCCCCTCCCCCGGAAATGAAAAAAAAGATATTCAAAAATTCAAAAAAGCAAAACCTTTGTTATC